GCCGCACACTCGAAAGATAGCCCAGAAAATCGAGCGAATGATTGGATAATTGGTTTATATGGATCCTTACTGGTTGAGACCATACGTAAAAATAAAATTGCCAAAAATTGATAAGGTAATATTTCCATTTATTTAGCGGAAGAGGCGCACCTTTTGATGCCAGAATTAATTTTCCTTGATACCTAACATAATGCATGAACGGATCTTTGAACAACCATAGGACAGTTGAAAAATCATTAGAAAAGACTTCTACACGATTTTTTATTTTTCTATAAAAATAGATTCGCTCAAAAAGAATTCCAGAAGATGTTGATCGTAAATGAGACGATTGGTTACAAAGAAAAATTAAGATAGATTCGTATTCACATACATAATAATTGTATAGAAACAATAATAATCTTTGATTCCTTTTTGAATCAATGGAAATGGCTTTCTTTGGAGTTGGGGTAATAAAACTGTAATACTGAAAGAATCTTAATAAGTGCAAAGAAGAGGCATCTTTGACCCAGTAGCGAATAGTTTGAACCAATATTTCCAGATGGATGGGCTGGGGTATTAGTATATCTGATACATAATTTAAATGTACAAAATTGTTTTCTAAAAAAGGAAATATTGAATGAATTGATCGTAAATTATGCACTTTTACTATTTTTTTACTTTCTAAAAAAGATACTAAGTGTAGGGAAAATGGAATTTCCACAATGACTGAAAATCCCTCTACTATTATTTGATAATATAAATTGTTATTATGCCCCCAAAAGGGATTTTCGTTGTAATCATTAGCAGAAATAACCAAATGATTTGGTTGACACATTCGAGTAATTAAACGTTTCACAATTAGTGAACTGGATTTATTGTAATAACCACCAATATTATTCAAAAAAATGGATCTATTTAAAACATGATCATGAGCAAGTGCATAAATATACTCCTGAAAGATAAGTGGATATAGGAAATCATGTTGCCGAAATTTATTGAGTTCTAAATATCTTTGAAACTCCCCCATTTAAAATTAGAATTTTAACCAAAGATAGGTGATTTCTTAGATTATAAAATGATACATAGTGCGATACGGTCAAAACAAGGTATTATATATAAAAGAATGGATACCTCGGAAACAGGTAAACTTATCAACGGATTCTCTATCCTCTCTTTTTTCATCCAATGGATTTATTTTCCATTATAGGATAACAAGATGGTTAGAAATCCTTTATTTTTTCAACCCAATCGCTCTTTTTGATTTTGGAAAAAAGATGATCTTTATCAATATACCACTTCTTCTATACATTTATCTCCAATCCATAATGGAGAATATCTAATAATAGTTAGGATTCAGTAAAAAAATAGATAATCCACTTATAGGAGAAGCCTTTACCCGCATTAGGCACTAATATATTTTTAACGTCTAATTAGATCGGGTAATCATTCAAATTAAGAACAGAAGCCCGTTGCTTTTTGTTTCTCTATAATTGGAGCCATATGGCTCTATCCATTTATTGACTCGACCCAACTTTGAATTTATTTTGTTCTGTTCCAAGACTTCAAAACAAGTCTTTAGATCGATCCGGTAAGAATCAAATATTCTTAAAATTCTCCATTGATACGACATGCTATTTTTTCCATTCATTCCCTTTCAGGATCAGTCGTGGTCTTACAAACTCTACCGATGGTATGGACGAATCCCTTGCTTCATCAAAATGTGTAAAAGATCCTAGCCGCACTTAAAAGCCGAGTACTCTACCGTTGAGTTAGCAACCCGAATAATAAAATAAAAATATAAAAAAATTAGTATGTGGAGATACAGTCGAAATCAAAATAAATAAATTTGATTGCATGACACAATCAAAACCTTGAACTAACAATAATAGAACAAAGAAAACATTTTTATTGATTCTGAACTGAACATAAAAATGAAGAGATTCAGATGAATAAATTTTAAAACCAAATCCATGGGGGGGATAAATAGATTTATACACGATCAAATTATATTATATTTGTTCGATACACTGTTGTCAATCTAAATATGGCGAAAATAATACAATGGGAAAAATAGAATGAAATTCAACGAAAAAAAAAAAACGAAGGACTGGTGTTGGATTAGCACTACATAGATCATATATATATATATTAAAGTAGATAGGGGAATATGAATAAAATAAAGGATCGGAGTTATTCAATCAATATAAATGAAGTTAAGAAAGCTTGATTCCGGGGTTATTGTTTGTTAGTGGAGTTCCAACGAAAACCATCCGATTGAAGGTAATATCAGAATTTTATATTTTGAGATCCAATTATATTTAATTATATTATTAGATTTATAATAATATATTTCTTTTGGTCCGTTAAATAACGTATGGATGCGATTATATGGGAATAAAAAATAGATATGAATACAGTAAGAGAAAAAGAAGTAGCACTAGTTATAGTATAATAAAGTTAGACTATATATGATATATATGAATGATACCCCCTATAATTTAATTAACTGAATTTAGTTTGATTAAAGCGAAGTTCCTTAAAAATCTCTGCTTTCTTTGAAATATCATGAACAGTTCCTGTAGGTTGAGCGCCGTTTTCAAGGAAATATAAAATAGCAGGAACATTTGAATAAGTTTGATTCTTTATCGGATCATAAAAACCAACTTTCCGAAGATCTCTTCCTTCTCTTCGGAATCGAACATCAATTGCAACGATTCGATAGACGGCTCATTGGGATAGATGTAGATGAACAATACCCCCCCTAGAAACGTATAAGAAGTTTTCTCCTCGTACGGCTCAAGAAAATTAGTCTTTTTTCTTTCCTAAAAAAAGTTTGTACTCATAACTCAAGTTGGATAACTTCCAAATAGCTCAAAGAAAATCCTTAAGCATTTCATTTATTGAGTGGTCTCTAACCCCCCCCTTTTGTCTTATTTAAGAATATTTTTTTTATTCTTCATTCTGATTTAGTTGTTGAGACAATTAAAAATGATGTTTCCTTGTTCCAAAATCCTTTATCTTTTCTTTGAATCATTGGGTTTAGACATTACTTCGGTGATCCTTAATCCTTTCAAAATGGCAGCAACATACCTTTTTTTGTGATTTCTTTCTATCAAAGAATCATAAGAACGGTTGATTCCCGCATGTTACACTTTTGACCGAAAAAGTTTTATCAAGTCCAATTTTTTTTTTTATTATGAAAACTTTCTCGAATTGAATTCTTTCGATTTGAAGATATACTTACGAAGTTGGAACAACTTATTCATTGGCACTAACCCTAGACCCTTGCCCTTGAGAAATTAATTAATACTTTCTACTCGAGCTCCATCATGTACTATTTACATTATAACCCCAAAAAGGCTGAGGTTTCTAGTTGAGTAGAACAAAGGATGTTGAGCCAAGAGCACTTTTATTCCTAATAAAATGGTGGATTCTTACATCCACAGCGGATCATGTCCTTCAAGTCGCACGTTGCTTTCTACCACATCGTTTCAAACGAAGTTTTACCATAACATTTCTCTCGTGTGGAACCAGTATGTAATTGATTCAATTATGGAATCATGAATAGTCATTGGTTCTGTCGGTAAATAGTAATCTATGCTTTTGTCCCTCTATATGGTTACCAATGGGTAGATATTTTCTGAAAAAGTCCCAGCAATAATTTATTAATCTCCATATTTCTAAATGTAATTTCTATATGTCTATATTTCTATTTCATTAACAACAAATAAATTAGTTCTTCTTTGAATCTCCATGACTCAATAGGATCGATTCACCTATCTCACACTTCTTCGAATATAAAGGACTCAGAACAATCCATTAAAAAGATTTATAAAACTTTAAGTAAAACAATTTACTACTTCCACATCATTATTAAAATAATGTTTTTGACTAAGTACCACATTGCTTTATCAAAGATAAATCCATGGTTCTGTTTGAATTAAACCACCAACAATTTCAAATTCACTTCAATACGAATATACGGGGGATGGGCATAGAATGAAAGGCCGTCCTACCCTTTTTATTCAAAATTATTGCGATCTATGTTTCTATCTAACCTGGATCATAAATGGATTATGTTACATCTGGGTATCTCAATTCAGCTCGGAAAAAAAAGATGATTCAGAGGCATCAGCAAAAATGAATAAAAATAATCCCACTCTATTCAATATTAGAATCTTAAACAAAGGAAAGGGCTGTTCAAATCAAAAAAGCAATCGTTTTTCTGATATTGATATAATGCTCTGGGACGGAAGGATTCGAACCTCCGAATAGCGGGACCAAAACCCGTTGCCTTACCACTTGGCTACGCCCCATTTAGATTTCTATCTCTAAACTAATAAACACTAATATTAGTAGTGGTTGTTCGTCAATTCCAGTGCAAATCCATATCTACGGAATCCCTTGTTGATAGGATTTTGTCACGTGTAGATATAGAATTAACCTGGAATTGATTGATCATTACATATAATTTAATTAAGATATAAGATATTGTATAAAAGAAAGTATGATTTCTTCTATTCTCTTTTGAGAATGGAAGGATTTTTTATTGGGTGAGTGAGTTCAAAGGCTTTTTTGGTCTATTTTCCCTTCGTCACTCCTTTTTGCCTTATATCAATAATATCAATAAGATATCAATAACTCAATCAAAATGCAATTATCTACAATAACAACACCTTCGCTATGCTTAATAATATTTTTAGTTTTATCGGTATCTGCCTTAATTCTGCCCTTTATTCGAGTAGTTTTTTCTTTGCCAAATTACCCGAGGCCTACGCTTTTTTAAATCCAATTGTAGATTTTATGCCAGTTATACCTTTGCTGTTTTTTCTCTTAGCCTTTGTTTGGCAAGCTGCTGTAAGTTTTCGATAAGATTTTGAATACTGTCCTAGAATCCTAGAAAAATTCATGATTTTTTCCAGAAATACATTTTCACAATTGATAAGATCAGATAAGTCTTACAGTATGAACCTTCGATTTAAATATTGAAACTTTTTGATATCCGCGAGAAATCTGAATCA